ATTTCTTGGCCTACTATTGGCCAAACCACCTGGGCACTAGGTCCAATGTGAGTAGGGTCACTCAGCCATGCTTCATAATTGGAAAAACGAGCCCCGTGGAAATACATACCACTCAGCCAAAGAAAGATAATAGAAAGTTGCCCAAAATGAGCACTAAATACTTTTCGAGAGATCTCCTCCAAATCATTGCTATGGCTATCGAAATCGTGAGCATCGGCATGTAGATTCCAAATCCAAGTGGTAGTCTCGGGGCCTTTAGCTATTGTTCTTGAAAAATGACCTGGTTTGGCCCATTCCTCGAAAGAAGTTTTTATGGGATCCCTATCTACCAAAATTTTGACTTCTGGTTCCGGCGAACGAATAATCATTGAGTCCTCCTCTTTCCGGACAACACATACAAAGAAACCCGCCAACAGTCAAATAATTAATGAATCTCTGAGAGCTCTTTCTAATTTTTTTATTCTCCTCAATCTCCCATCCCTTTTTTTAGTTATTCACTCGAGCAATTATGATCTAGAAGTCGATTCGTGGCAAGTGTTCGGATCTATTATGACATAGCCATGCGGCGCACAACGGACCTTTTTAATCGTCTAAAATCCTTTCGGGTCTTTGTGTTGATTCAAAAATCGTTTTTTTGCGCAACCCGGTGTATTTATTAACATCTCAATTAGATGTTCATAGACATATTTATTTCTTCTTATTCTATTCCAAATCCCATGAAAACGGGCATGGATCATTGCAAAGAAATAGATATTCGACTCTATCTGCGTATCGTTTATACTTCTGCCTATCGTTTATATCCCATACGAAATAGAAAATGCTCTTTGAAAGGATATAATGAAATTCTTTGGTTGTTTTTGTCATAAAAAAGATCCGCTTTATTTGACATTTGACTAATAAATCAAAAAAGAGTGCTCTTATTCGAAACGCCTTGTGATCTTCAACCAATTTTGGGCTTCAATATAATTACCGGGAGTAAGCGCTATAGCCTGTTTCCAATACTCAGCGGCTTGATCAAACCAAGCTTCCGCAATTTCAGAATCTCCCTGTCGAATGGCCTGTTCCCCCCGGTCAGAATAGGCTGTTCAATTCCTTCCTCGAGAACCGTACTTGAGAGTTTCCTAACTCATACGGCTCACAATTCTTGTGGTATCCCGTTTTTTCAATCTACACCATCTAATATTTAATAGAATGAGATTTCTCAGAGATCTCTCCCCCTTGTTTTTTTTTTTTATCGGGTTAACAAAAAGAGATTAATTGTATGAGTTTCAAACTTGAATTTGGTTTCATATTAATAATGAATTTTTTTTTCGTTTTATCTTTTCTCCCACCCTCAACATAGGCATTTACAATATTGCTAGAAGTTTCTCAAAGGTAACTATCTCGGTTTCATAGAAAAACTGATTTTATAGAGAATCTTCGAAAAAGTCTTTTCTTCATATTCCTATATTTTCTATATTTTATTTCATTTTCTTTCTATTTTAAATTCTATTATAAATAGAAAGAAAAACAAAGACTTACTATCTTTGGGATCTGATGCTACACCGCTGCTCAATACCTTAGGGGATCGACTTTATTACATACGTCGATTCCTAACTTTTTTCTTGTATCATGACTTAAATTAAGTAAGCAGTTATTGTTGTATCGTCCCAAAACATCACTAATTGATCTTGAAACATCACTAATTGATCTTGACGGCGCTTTCTTTATCAATTGGATCCTTTATCCATAGAATATAGAAGAAAGTATCTAGGCATATCTATTTCTTCATATTTCGACTTCTAAGAAGTTCCTTTCTTTGCTACAGCTGATAAAAATCGTTTTGTGGACGATGCTTATGTAGAAAAACCCATCTTTTTTTCTAGTATTTACTACTGTTTTCTCTTTCCTTTTTTCTTTCTATAGTGGAGATAGCCGCACGTAATGACAGATCACAGCCATATTATTAAAAGCTTGTGGTAAGAAGGGGTTTCGTTCGAGGGCTCTAAAATAATATTCTAAAGCTTTCGTATGTTCTCCGTTCCTTGTGTGAATAAGGCCTATGTTATAGAGTATATAACTTCGATCATAAGGATCAATTTCTAGTCGCATAGCTTCATAATAATTCTGTAAAGCTTCTGCATAATTTCCTTCGGATTGAGCCGACATCCGTTACGGTCGTCTTCATTTTTAAGAATCTCCGTTCCAGAACCATACGTGAGATTTTCACCTCATACGGCTCCTCCCTTAGGTGCATAATGAGAATAATACATGGAATCAAAAAAGAGTGTAAAATTCTCGTTATGGACTGAGTGGGGCTAGTGTTTTTACAAGAAATCTCTAGCCAACCTTCCTGCCAAAGATTTTTTTAACATCAAATGGGTTAATCTTAATCTTAAATAAAAAATGGTAACTTCAACAATTTCTTTGTCCCCTACGCCCTTTAATTTCCAGGAATTGGTCACTTCAACAGTCTTCGATGGTTATACAGGTATCCAAAATAGGAACGAGATGGATGTTTGTTGTCCCAACCATTTTAGTTTCGATCTCGATAAGGAAGGCGATAATTTCGACCAAAGTCAAAGTCTGCGTATTGTTGATTTCTAGGTGTAGTGCTTCTTCTCCTATACTGCCTATTGATTCTAATGGATGAGGGTTGACTCGCACCGCAATACAGATTCATAAGTTTAACCTCTGGCTCACTACTAGAATCGACAATTCAAGCATCTGAGGCTACATTAATCGGGGATACACGACAGAAGGAATTGTTTTTTTTTTTTTACAAACCTCACCTTCAAAAAGCGTAGATTTTTTTCATTTTGTTTCTATTCCGAAATCATGCGTCAGTCTTATAAGACTGAAGGCGGTAAATAAAATTGAGATCGAAAAGATATGGAAACTAATGATCAAATCACACCATCTCTGTAATAGGTAAATGCCTCCTTTTCTCCTGAAGTTGTCGGAATTATTCGTAATAAGATATTGGCTACAATTGAAAAGGTTTTATCAATAAAATTTCCATTTATACTCGATTTAGTCATAGATAGCAATCCACTCTCAAATTATTTTCATTACCTTTCGTAAGAAAATGATTCCCCACAAACAAAGGAATTGGACACTACGAAATAACATAAAAACAGAATTTCAAAAATTTGAAAACTCCTCTTCCTTAAATTCTTTCTTTTTGACCGGAATTAAATAAAATAATAAGAAATAGTTTCTATTTCATACAAATCTAGTCGACTGGTATAAGAATGAAGAGGTCCTAGTCTGATTCCCATCTCATCTCGAAATTGAACAAAATAGATAGACCAATTAGTTGATTCCTTACGATTGATTGAATTCGTGTCAAAATATCCGAAAAGGATGGGAGCACTAGATAACATAAACGGATATCTAAAAAATCGATATCTTTCCCCTTTTGGTTTTTTCATACTTTTTTTCGAATCGATTGTCCGGAATTTTTGAAGGATCAAGTAAAGTAAAAATAAAAGTGGCTCGCTATTGATTCGGTTGATGGGGCATAATCATTACGTAGGAGAGATGGCCGAGTGGTTCAAGGCGTAGCATTGGAACTGCTATGTAGGCTTTTTTTGTTTACCGAGGGTTCGAATCCCTCTCTTTCCGTACCCTCAACTAATTTACCAATCTTAATGAACACAATGTATCAAAGAACAACACATACTCAAATTCAAAAAGGTAGAACTCGAACCCTCGGTAATTTTGATATCGATTTGCTATTGCTATTCCCTGGATAAGTACTTTATCCTGCGTCCTTTTTTAGTTACTTTTTTTATGGGAAGGAAAGGGGGGTAGGAGTAATAAAGTTGTCCAAACCTCTTCTTAGTTGAGTTAGGTTTAAGTTTGCCGAGAATAATATTCTACGACTAGCAATTCATTTATTTTCAAACCAATCGATTTACTCTCGATTATTTGATTGACTAATCCTTTATATTGGAATGGGTGAAGAGTCAAATGTTTTGGAACTTCCTCATGAGGGGATGAACCAAGATAACTTTGAATCATATCTCTAGATTTTTGAGCATGGCTCGCCGTAATAATATCGTGTGGTTTGCAGCGATAACTTGGTATATCTACTATACGGTCATTAACTAAAATATGTCTATGGTTAACTAATTGGCGGGCTTGGGGAATAGTCGAAGCCATACCCAATCGGAAAAGGATGTTATCCAAACGCATCTCAAGTAATTGTAGTAAAACCCGACCTGTTGACCCCTTGGCTTTTCCGGCTATACAAACATATTTTAGTAATTGTCGTTCTGTAAGACCATAATGAAAACGCAATTTTTGTTTTTCTTCTAAACGAATACGATATTGAGATTTTTTCCCAGAGCGCGATTGGTTTCGAAAATCGCTTCCGGCTCTAGGCCCTTTACTAGTTAGACCTGGTAAAGCCCCAAGACGACGTATTTTTTTGAAACGAGGCCCCCTATAACGCGACATGAAGACTCCTTTTTTGTTTGGACATAAACAAACTGAACTAAATAAATTGATAAATTAAGCGAGGCGAAATACAATAATAATAATACAATGAAATATTGTCCTAAAAAGAATTAAGAAATGGATTGAATTGGAGTAATAGAATGACCATTTTTGATTTATGTATAGAAATGTATAGAAATCATTTTCTTTCTATATTAATTTATATATCATATCAATAGAAATCTAAATTTATTAGAAATTATTAAAAAAATAATCCGCTTTTTGTTCTGCCGAAACCGAATTCTTACTGTTTTTTTGCTAATTGAAATGGGGCATATAATAGGTCGGCAACCCTTGGAAAAAGGGGAAAAAGCCATTTCAATGTTCTTTGATTTCAAAAATACACTCTCAATCATGTGAAAATCAAAACAAATAGACAAAAGCCGGCTATCGGAATCGAACCGATGACCATCGCATTACAAATGCGATGCTCTAACCTCTGAGCTAAGCGGGCTCAAATAGAGCAAAAATTGTGTATGCATCGTAAACTAATAGGATCTTTTTTTTTTCGATTAATATAAATTAATTAGTATTAGCTATTCATAATAGCAATAGCTATAGATTCCTATTTTTTGATATTGATCAATATTCTAGAAAATAATGATTAGTAATTAGATTATTTATTCTAAAATTCGAATTATGATATTAATCAATTTTAGTGATATAAGATGGATATCCATTTTCTGTTTCTCAACACTTAACGTAAACTTCTTTCAATAAGGTATTTGAAAATCTTAATTAGAATTCTAGGAATTCTAAAGAATTCAAAATGCTAACTAATTCAAATATTTCTAATAACAAATTTCAAAATTACTGAAATAATTAGTTTCGTTTTAGCTATAATCAATGATTAATATTTTTGATAACTAGATACAAAATGATTGATATTGTATCAAATACCTTTTTTGAGTTATTTTCTCGGAAGTTAAAGACAAAAAAAGAATCGACCGTTCAAGTATTTCAAATTGCATCAAAAAAAAAATAATGATAATAAGATAGGCATATATATATTATGACATGTATCAATTTCTATTGAATTGCATAAACAGAAATGATACAATCATTTTGGGTTGTATCAAATGTGGGTGTCGGCCTTGGGTATCCAATAGACATTAAACAAAATAGGCAATAAATTCAAACAAAAGACCCACTTTTTTAGTTTATAGAGTTTTGGTTTACATATAAATAGAAATCCAATCAAGCGGTATTTAATGAAATTCGTATTGAAAAAAAAAATACACCGCTTTGATTTCAGCATAGTATAAAATAGGGGGATATGGCGAAATTGGTAGACGCTACGGACTTAATTGGATTGAGCCTTGGTATGGAAACATACGAAGTGACAACTTTCAAATTCAGAGAAACCCTGGAATTAAAGATGGGGCAATCCTGAGCCAAATCCTGTTTTACGAAAACCAACAGCAGCGAGAATACAAAAAGAATAGGATAGGTGCAGAGACTCGATGGGAGATGTTCTAACAAATAGAGTTTACCGCGTTAAGTTGGTAAAGGAATCCTTCTATTGAAACTCAAAAAAAAAGGGGGGGGGGGGAAACCCATATACATAGATATATGTACTGAACGCTATACAAACTGGATTAAAACGCTGCGAGTCTATATTGATGATTATATGCAAAATGAAAGAATTCTTGTGATGTGAATCGATTGTATTAACTGGCAGAAAGAATCGAATCTTCATTGATTACATCATTTATAAATCAATTTACTCCAGGATAGGATCTGAGAGATTTTTTGAAAAAAAAACGGATTAATCGCGCGAGAATAAAGATAGAGTCCCATTCTACATGTCAATAGTGACAACAATGAAATTTAAAGTAAGAGGAAAATCCGTCGACTTTAGAAATCGTGAGGGTTCAAGTCCCTCTATCCCCAAAAAAACATTTGACTCGTTAATGCTTTATCCTATTTTTTTTTTTCTTTTTTTGATATAAGGATATCATTATTAGTCGTTTTATTTGTTAGTGGTTCCAAAATTTTTTTCTTTCTTATTCGTTTTTTTCTTTCACAAAGTGATGTACCCGAGTGTATATTTTTTTGTATTAACCCAAGTTGGGTTTGGTGTTATATAAGGTACACACAAAGTAAGATCAATTCATTTTTGAATTGACATAGAACGAAGTCATATCATAAAATGAGGATGATATATTAAGTAAAATAAAAATAATAGTCGGGATAGCTCAGCTGGTAGAGCAGAGGACTGAAAATCCTCGTGTCACCAGTTCAAATCTGGTTCCTGGCACAGAATTCATTTGGATGAGTATCTATTCACCAAATAGATTCATATATCCAACATAATGGATATGGATTCATAAATATAAAAAATTTGGATGTCGATCCATATCCATATTCATTAATAGTATCGATTAGCATACATACTTAGCCATCTAAGTATCTGTAACTCTCATGTTATCCTTTGTATTATGTTACATTACATTTCAATTTTCAAATCGCTGACGAGAATTTCTAGATTTCTAGAAAGAGGATAAAAAGTATCCATATTCTCTCATATATATAATCTGAAAATTCGATTCTCTTCTTTTTTCTTTTGTTCCTACTCTACTCTGTCTATTCTTCTTCAAGATCAAGAAGAACGTTAGGACTTGATACATATATGTCTATGCAATACAGAATTGAAAGGTTCAATTAGTTGGTTGAGAGACCCAACCAAGTAAAAGTCTATTCTTAATAAGTTGATGGATAGGAATATCCACGATGAATCTTAGATAGAGTCGAAATGAAATCGTATATTTTTATTTTTTTTGTTAGTTTTTTTCCTATTCTATTTCCTCATTCTCTCTTAAGCGAACCTATAGAGTACCTGGAAGATATGTGCGCGGTACAAAGTGCATAATTCGAAATTATTTTCATTTGAATTCAGATTATTGGTTCAGTTCATCACAAATAACAAGAAACAAGTACCCTCCAATTTGAGAATTTCCAATGAATCTATAATTGAATGATAGCACAAAAAGACGAAAAACTAGAATAGGAAAATTT